GCTTGGGATAAACCAAGGTTTCTCTTTATATTTATGATAAAGTATCACAAACTCTGGAAAGAAAAAAACTTTCGGATTCGATATTAGGCGATTTAAGATTAAGAATTTTTCATTCATTCCCATCCAATCAAAAGACGTTCCCATCCAATCAAAAAAGACCTTTTTGTAATTGATTTCGGAATTTGAATCAATCGGAAGATAAAAAAGACCATTATTATGAATTTTATCCCTTATTTGGATTTGGTCCTCATTAGGTTCAACCTGAATATTTGTATTAAATTTCCAACCCAAATATTTTCTATCTGTATTTTTTTCCATATATATAATATCACTTTTTCCTAGATAATTCTTGATAGGAATATTTTTGAGTATGTTAACAATTTTTTCTTTATTTCTGGTGGAATTTTCTTGCTTCTTATTTGTTTCTAATGATGATCTATAAATATAGGACTTCTTCTTAGTTTCAGAATGAATATATTTATATGATAAACGATCATATCTATAGTTTTTTTGAAAATTCTCTTCTTTATTTGGTAATAAATATACGTTCGAATTTTGTTTTTTTTTGTAATCAAATAATTGGTCTTGTTCATAGGAATACCATTTCTTTAGATCCTTATTTTGAGACGTCTGCCATTGAGTTATTCCATGTCGCCATTTTTGTGGGACTAATCTAGACCATGTAATCGGAGATAAATCGTATTGATAATGGCCTCTTAACCAGTTTTTCCATGGATTCATTCCATAATTTGGAAGTCTCTTATGTCTTACTTCAGAATCAAATATTCCTTGTCTTTCAAAAAAATCCTTTATTTCATTCTTAAGAAAAAAAGACGGTCCATTATACTGAAGAATAGATCTTAACTTATTGAAGTTAATAACCTGGGTTTGTGATAATTTAAAAAATACATATTTTTGTGATAAGTAAGAAAAAGAAAAAAAAATATGTGACTTCCGCTTACTATTTCTAAGATTATCAAAAGCCTTTTTTATAGTAATAGTCGAAATCAAGTCAATTTTATTTTGTTTTGTTTTATTAATCCTTTCTTGATTTGTTTCGTTATTGTCAATGTATTTCTGAAGAATTTTTTTTGTTGATTCCATAAAAAGTTGTAGAGTGATTCTGCGCATATTAATGATACATAGAAAGATATCTATGTATATTTTTTCAATGAAAAATTTAACTATTAATTCAATATTTTTTCTTTTTAATATTTTCCAAATTTTTGGGGGTGATTCTCCATTATTCTTTTTCTTTTTTTTCATTATTTCTATTTGATTTCTGATTGTGTTTCTTCTATCAATTCTATGTTTCATTTCTTCTTCTGCTTGTGAATAATTTGTCAAACCTGTAGATCGATTTTGACTAAGTGATTCATGAATTATCTCATTGCTGATTATAGAATCCTTTTGTGTTTGAGTTTCATTTGATTCATATATTTCTCTCGGTATAAATAATGGAATTTTCTTTCCTTTTAAAAGTTCTTTTATTATTTGTTTTACAAATAAAAATGCTTTTGCTTCTTTTTTTGTTATTTTTTTTAAAAATCTTCGAACTCTAAAATTCAATTTTCTGATTTCGACTTTATAGTCTATATCTTTAAAAATGGGTTCAAAAAAGGAAGGTGTTTTTCGCGGAGGACCAAAAGGATATTCCGTTTCCATTCCCAAAACTGTTAAAAAACAAGAATCAAAATCATCTTGTTGCTTTGGATCTCTATCAGAGAGTCGTAGCTTAGATTTGTGCCAAGGTTTCAAATGAAAAGGATATAGGATTTTGATCTGAAAACCTTCTCTTAACCAATTTTTAGGAAATTCTGTTTTGGAGAATTGAAGACCATTATAGCTGCACTTTAGATAAATTTCTCTATTCCAATCTTGGAAATCCTCGTACCATTCCGGAGATTGCCGTAATAAAATACGGCCAATATTCTTAGCTATTATCAATAAGGGTAATTTAATATATCTTCTAAAAATTGATTGAGCTAGTAACAGAATACTTCTTGATTTTTGTGCATATGGAATGTTCTCCCAGAATTCTATTGCGTCTTCCTGGTTGTTTTTTTTTATTTGAAATTGTTGATCTAAAATTTCGAATTCTGACTTTTTACCCAACCAATCTCTAATATTAAAAAAAAGTTTCATTAGGTCGGATATAGGAAAAGGAAAATCTTCCATTTTTTCCAAAAAAAGCGGGGAATGGGGATTTCCTTGAGACGGTCCCCAAATAACCATTTTACGCCTTTGAATACGCATAGAGCCTTTGATTACGGCTCGACGAAAATCTGGTTCTTCTAAATAACTTATAAAACCCGAATCTCTATTAAATTTTCTATAAAGATTATAATTCTTGAAATGAGACTTCTTAAAACTTCGTCTGGAACGAGTTAAAAAAGTTATACGTTTAAATTTTCTTGTTCGAAGCTGGTGATCCAGCCCTTGCATTATGCCTTGTTCTTTTCGTCGTTTTTTAAAATGTTGTTCCAACTCGTTGATTAAT